AAGGAATGGAATAGAGAAATCCATATTAAATGCACCTATAATGGTGTTCAATTATCAGAAACAGAATTTCCCCAAGATTGGTTAATAGACGGTATTCAGATAAAGATTCTATATCCTTTCTGTATAAAACCTTGGAGAAAATCTAAGGCACAATCTCATCAAAAAGATCTAATGAAAAAAAAAGAGAAAAAAATACATTCTTGTTTTTTAACAGTCTGGGGAATGGAAGCGGAACTTCCCTTTGGTTCTCCCCGAACACGACCTTCTTTTTTTAAACCTATTTATAAAGAACTCAAAAAAAAAAAAAAAAAGATGAAAAAGAAATTTTTACAAGTTATAAAATCTTTAAATAAAAAAATAAAATACTTTCTAAAAATTAGAAAAGAAAAAACAAAAGGGAACATCAAAATAGTTCAAGTTATCAAACTAATAATGAAAAAACTGGAGAAAGTAAATCCAATTTTCTTATTTGAATTGAGGAAAGAAAAAGTATATGAACCGAACGAAAACAAAAAAGATTTCAAAAGAAAGAATCAGATTCTTGGCGAATCGTTCGATTTAGAACGGACGATTCATTGGTTAAATCATTCACTAATAGAAAAAAGAATGAAAGATCTTTCTTATAAGACAATCAAAATAAGAAATCAAATTGAACGAACCGCAAAAGACAAGAAAAAAAGAAAAATAGTTCTAAATTCTGATAATAAAGGATCGGGATCACAGAAACATATTTGGAAAATAAAAAAAAGTAAAAATATCCGATTAATGCGTAAATCATACTACTTTATCCAATCATTCATTGAAAAAATATACATAGATATTTTGCTATGTACCATTACCATTTCTAAGATCAATGCACAACTTTTCTTTGAATCAACAAAAAAGATCTTTAATAAATCCATTTACAACAATGAAATAAATAAAGAAAAAGAAGGAATTGATGAAATCAATCAAAATACAATGAATTTTCTTTTGACTATAAAAAATCTTTTTTCAAATACTGAAAATACTAAGAATAGCAATCAAGATTCCAATACTTATTGGAACTTATCTTCCCTGTCCCAAGCATATGTTTTTTACAAAATATCACAAAACCAATTACTTAATAAGTATCAATTGAGACCTGTACTTCAATATCAAGGGAGCTATCCTTTTTTTAAGGAGAATTTCAAAGACTATTGTATGATGCACGGAATATTTCATTCTAACTCAAGACATAATAAAATTCATACGTATGTAATAAACGAATGGAAAAACTGGTTAAAAGGTCATTATCAATACGATTTATCTCAAAAAAAAAGGTCTCGATTAATACCTAAAGAATGGCGAAATAAAATCAATAAACATCGTATGATTCAAAAAAAGGAATCAAACCAATTGGATTTATATAAAAAAGACCAATTCATTTATTCCATGAATAAAAATGACTATGCAGCGAATTCATTTATGAGTCAAAAAGACAAATGGAAAAAACATTACAGATATGATCTTTTATCATATAAATACCTAAGCCTCCCTAATTTATACATTTCTGTACCAACATTAGATATAAACGGGGACCAAGAAATTCTATATCACTTCAATATATTAAAACCTGAATCCTTTTATGTATTGGTAAGTATACCTAGTAATGATTATCTAGAAAAAAAATATTTTATTAATAGGAATACAAATTTGGATAGAAAATATTTTGATTGTAGAATTCTTCATCTTTATTTTATAAAAAATATTGATATTGAGATCTGGACCAATGCACATATTGGCATCAATATTCATAAAAATACTAATACTGAAATTAAGAATTTCAAGAAAATGGAAAAAAAATATCTTTTTTTTCCTACAATTCATCAAGAGATCAAACCATCCAATCAAAAAAGAAACTTTTTTGATTGGATGGGAATGAATAAAGAAAGGTTATATGATATTACATCAAATCATTATACTATATCCAATCTAGAAACTTGGTTCTTCCCAGAATTTGTGCTACTTTTTGATGTATATCAAATTCGACCTTGGATCATCCCAATCAAATCACTCTTTTTTCATTTTTCTATAAATGAAAAAAGTAAAAACATTAAAAACATTAAAGTAAATCCAAAGAAATCATCTAATAACAATAAAAAAAAAGATCTTGAATTAGTAAATTCCAAGCAGGAAGAAAAAGAACAACAGGTTCAAGGAAATCTTGTATCGAATCTACTAAAAAAAAAACAATATAAGAGCAAGAATGAAATGGAACTAGATTTATTTTTAAAAAAATATTTCCTTTTTCAACTAAGATGGGCTGATCCCTTGAATAAAAAAATAATGAAAAATATCAGGATATATTGTCTCCTACTTAGACTGATAAATCCAAAGAAAATTGCTATATCTTCGATTCAAAGAGGTGAAATAAATCTAGATGAAATGCTGATTCAAAAGGACCTAGTTATTGCAGAATTGATAAGAAAGGGAATATTTATTATTGAACCAATTTGTATATCTATACGAAAGGAAGGAAAATCTATTATATATCAAACTATGTATATTTCATTGGTCAATAATAAGAAGCACCAAACAAAAAAAAAAAAAAAAAGATATATTGAGAAAGCAGGGTTTGAAAAATCCATTGCACGACACAGCAACCTATTTTTGATTGGAGACGAAAATCATTATGATTTACTTGTTCCTGAAACTATTCTATCTCCCATACGTCGTAGAGAATTTCGAATTCGAATTTGTTTCAATTCCCGGAATTTTAATGTTGTGGATAGAAATCCAAGATTTTGCAATGAAAACAAAATAAGAAACTGTGAACAATTTTTGAATGAGGACAAACATATTAATACAGATAGAAAAAATTTCATTAAATTCAAATTGTTTCTTTGGCCCTATTATCGATTAGAAGATATAGCTTGTATGAATCGCTATTGGTTTGATACCAATAACAGCAGTCGTTTCAGTATGTCAAGAATACATATGTATTCACAATTCAGAATGAATTCAATTCCAATGAAAAATGAAAAAGAAAAAATTTAGAGTGGATTTCCTACATATCGTGTAACATATTTGGTAGATGAAAGACGAAACATATACACTGTGTAACATTATAATACATGATGCTGATTTCATAGTGTATCAATTTTCATTAGTAAGAACGGAATCCTTTTAAGTAAAATAAGTAAAAAAAAAATTGTTCTCTTTTGTGAATACATATATGTTTTGTATATTTGGTTCAAATATACAAAACATCAATCACATAAAAAAAAATAAAGTAGTATATGAATGAAATACAATTTTGATGTATACTAGATGAAAATAATTGGGATAATCAATATTATTATTTTTCCTGATCGGTAAATCACAGAAAAGAAAGATAGAAATTTTAAATTATGGTCAAAAATTCATTCATCTCAGTTATTACACAAGAAGAAAAAGAAGAAAATAGTGGGTCTGTTGAATTTCAAGTATTCCATTTCACCAGTAAGATACGGAGACTTACTTCACATTTAGAATTGCACAAAAGAGATTTTTTATCGCAAAGAGGTCTACGAAAAATTCTGGGAAAACGTCAACGATTATTAACTTATTTGTCAAAGAAAAAGAAAGTGCGTTATAAGAAATTAATGGATCAGTTAGATATTCGGGAACCAAAAACTCGTTAATTAAATTTTAATTTCTTATTTGAGTTTCTTATTATTTTCTTATTATTATCCTTATTCTTTTTTAATTATTTTTTTATTAGTTCAGTTATTTTTTTTTTTTAGATTTTTCATTTTAATAAATTCATGAAATAATGAATTAAGGAAAAAATATGACTGTATCGGCTACAAGAAAAAATTTCATAATAGTTAATATGGGTCCTCACCACCCATCAATGCATGGTGTTCTTCGGCTGATCGTTACTCTGGATGGTGAAGATGTTATTGACTGTGAACCTATATTGGGATATTTACACAGAGGGATGGAAAAAATAGCAGAGAACCGAACAATTATACAATATTTGCCTTATGTAACACGTTGGGATTATTTAGCTACTATGTTCACAGAAGCAATAACAGTAAATGCACCAGAACGATTGGAAAGTGTTCAAGTGCCTAAAAGGGCCAGTTATATCAGAGTTATTATGCTAGAGCTGAGCCGTATAGCCTCCCATTTGTTATGGCTTGGACCTTTTATGGCCGATATCGGTGCACAGACTCCCTTTTTCTATATTTTAAGAGAGAGAGAATTAATATATGATCTATTCGAAGCCGCCACAGGTATGCGGATGATGCATAATTATTTCCGCATCGGAGGAGTAGCTGCGGATTTACCTTATGGCTGGATAGATAAATGTTTTGATTTCTGTGATTCTTTTTTAAAAGAAGTTGTTGAGTATCAAAAACTCATTACGCGAAATCCCATTTTTTTGGAACGAGTTGAAGGAGTGGGCATTATTGGTGGAGAGGAGACAATAAATTGGGGTTTATCAGGACCAATGTTACGAGCTTCTGGAATCCAATGGGATCTTCGTAAAGTTGATCGTTATGAGTGTTACAATAAATTTGATTGGGAAGTCAAATGGCAAAAAGAAGGCGATACATTAGCTCGTTATTTAGTAAGAATTGGTGAAATGCAAGAATCTATAAAAATAATTCAACAGGCTCTAGAAGGAATTCCCGGAGGACCTTATGAGAATTTAGAAAACCGGCGTTTTCATAGGACAAAGAATTCCGAATGGAATAATTTTGAATATAGATTTATTACTAAAAAACTTTCACCCAATTTTGAATTGTTAAAACAAGAACTTTATGTAAGGGTAGAGGCCCCAAAAGGAGAATTAGGAATTTATTTACTAGGAGATAGTAGTGTTTTCCCCTGGAGATGGAAAATTCGTCCACCCGGTTTCATCAATTTGCAAATTCTTCCCCAGCTAGTTAAAAGAATGAAATTGGCTGATATCATGACGATACTAGGTAGTATAGATATCATTATGGGAGAAGTTGATCGTTGAAATGATAATTTATACAACAGAAGTACAAACTATTCATTCTTTTTATAGATTAGAATCTTTAAAAGAAGTCTATGAACTCATATGGATTTTTGTCCCCATTTTAACCCTTGTCTTAGGAATCACAATGGGGGTATTAGTCATTGTGTGGTTAGAAAGAAAAATATCTGCAGCAATACAACAACGCATTGGACCTGAATATGCCGGCCCTTTAGGAATTCTTCAAGCTTTAGCGGATGGGACCAAACTACTTTTGAAGGAGGATCTTCTTCCATCTAGAGGTAATATTCGTTTATTTAGGGTCGGACCTTCTATAGGGTTTATATCAATTCTACTAAGTTATTTAGTAATTCCTTTTGGATATCACCTTGTTTTAGCTGATCTCAGTATAGGTGTTTTTTTATGGATTGCCTTTTCAAGTATTGTCCCCATCGGTCTTCTTATGTCAGGATATGGATCAAATAATAAGTATTCCTTTTCAGGTGGTCTACGAGCTGCAGCTCAATCAATTAGTTATGAACTACCATTAACTCTATGTGTGTTAGCAATATCTCTACGTGTGATTCGTTGGAACATGAACTTTTTCTTATCTCTTTTCTAGAAAAGAGATAAGAAATGAATTGAAACTTCAATACAATAAAATTGAAATAGAATTCAATATTTCAATATGAATATGAAAGAAAATAAGAAAAAAAATATTTTTTTTCTTATTTTCTTTCTTTATCTTCACTTACTTTATACTTTCTAAAGTAAGTGAAGATAAAGAAATTGAATATATTGAATAAATATCTTCATCTTTTTTATTAAAAATTTCAGTTCGATGAGTGAAATCAGATAGTTATATGAGTGAAACAAAACTGCTCCTCAATTTGCAGTAAAACAATAAAAATCTCATTCCCTAGGTACAAGAAGAAAAATGAAGTAACTATAAGTTGTTTACCCCAAGATTGAGATTATTTTCTTAGTCGTCATATCTTGAAGCGGATGCAAAAGATCAACTGTATTTATTACTATACTGGGGATCAATCAAAAATCAGTGGGCAGTTAGGAACACCAAAGTACGCAAAGGATGAGTAATGGAAATAATGTAAGGTATCAAAAAAAGGAATTTTTACATAAAACGAATCATACTAAGGGCTTGAAGTTGGTAGAAATTATCAAGCAGTACTTCCCAACGATTCCGATCTAGAGTATGCTACTATTCGCTGATTAAATAAATGACTATCAAGAACGAATTAATCCTTTATTTTATTTCTTTAGTTTTCAAATTAAAAAAGAAGAAAAGGAACAAGACAAATAGAATGTAATACAAGAATAGAATTAAAAAGAATAAAACGGGAATAATAAGAAAAGATTTCTTTCTTCATACATATGGAAATTCTTATTATGGATTCATTCACTACTACCCAATTCTTTCTTTTTATTAATATAACGAGTATTTAATTTAAGGATTAAGTTATTGCTGAACAAAGAGAAATCTTGATTCTTATCATTATAAGGGATAAGATCAATTCGGAAGTGCTTTTTATTATTCTAGCAGACAGAATCTGATTGGTCAAATTGAGGGCTCTCCAATCTCTAATTTATCTTTACATTGTATTTATCTAAGGTCCAAGGAGATCAATAATACTGAACTAGTCCTTACCTTACATTTTTTTGTGGCCATAGAGGAGCCGTATGAAGCTTAGGTTTCATGTACGGTTTTGGAATAGCGATGGAAGCGGTGATGTTATCATCGACTATAATTATCTAACAGTTCAAGTACAGTTGATATAATTGAGGCACAGTCCAAATATGGTTTTGGGGGATGGAATCTGTGGCGCCAGCCCATAGGTTTTCTAGTTTTTCTAATGTCTTCTCTAGCAGAATGTGAAAGATTACCCTTTGATTTACCAGAAGCAGAGGAGGAATTAGTAGCAGGTTATCAAACCGAATATTCAGGTATAAAATATGGGTTCTTTTATCTTGCTTCTTACCTCAATCTATTAGTTTCTTCATTATTTGTAACAATTCTTTACTTAGGTGGGTGGAATTTTTATATTCCGTACATACCTATTACTGAACTTTTTGGAATAAATAATAGGTTTAGAGTCTTTGTAATAGCAATTAGTATCTTTATTACATTAGCTAAAGCTTATTTGTTTCTGTTCATTCCTATCACAACAAGATGGACTTTACCTAGGATGAGAATGGATCAATTATTAAATCTTGGATGGAAATTTCTTTTACCTATTTCTCTAGGTAATCTATTATTGACAACTTCTTTTCAACTTGTTTCACTATAAACTATAAATAAAAATAAGAAATTAAGAGAAAACAATAATGAATATTCTATATTCATAACTTATATAAATCAAGAGAAAGAAACATGAATTTTATTCATGGATATCTAAAATATGTTACCTATGGTTACTGGGTTCATGAATTATGGCAAACAAACAATACGATCCGCAAGGTACATTGGACAAAGTTTCCTAATTACCTTATCCCATACAAATCGTTTACCTGTAACTATTCAATATCCTTATGAAAAATCAATCACATCAGAGCGTTTTCGTGGTCGAATCCACTTTGAATTTGATAAATGTATTGCTTGTGAAGTATGTGTTCGCGTATGTCCAATAGACCTTCCCATTGTTGATTGGAAATTTGAAAAAGATATTAATAAAAAACAATTGCTTCATTATAGTATTGATTTTGGTGTCTGTATATTTTGTGGTAACTGTGTCGAGTATTGTCCAACAAACTGTTTATCGATGACTGAAGAATATGAGCTTTCCACTTATGATCGTCACGAATTAAATTATAATCAAATTTCTTTAGGTCGGTTACCAATGTCAATAATTGAATATTACACAATTCAAAACAATTCAAACAATTATTGATTCAACAAATCAAATGAAAAAATAAAAAAATCCATTGTTTGATTCAAGAACGCTTAACAATTACTAAGATCTTTTTTTTTTTTTAATAAAGTAGGATTAGCCAAATAACTTTATTTTATCTATCTAATAATATTCATTTTTTTTCATTCAATTAGGAAAGTATCATATAAAAAATATAAAAAAGAGTTCCTTTCCCGGACCCTTAGTAAGGTCATGAAATATTTCAACTTATTTATTTATCTTTTATTTAATAATGGATTTACCTGGACCAATACATGATATTCTTGTAGTATTTCTGGGATCAGTTCTTCTATTAGGAGGTCTGGGAGTAGTATTACTTACCAATCCCATTGATTCTGCCTTTTCATTGGGATTGGTTCTTGTTTCTATATCCTTATTCTATATTTTATTAAATTCCTATTTTGTAGCTGCCGCACAGTTCCTTATTTATGTGGGAGCCATAAACGTATTAATCATATTTGCTGTGATGTTCACGAAAGGTTCAGAATATTCCAATGATTCCTATTTGTGGACCTTTGGAGATCGGATCACTTCACTGGTTTGTGCAAGTATCTTTTTTTCATTAATGACTACTATCCCAGATACGTCATGGTCCGGAATTTTTCGGACTACAAGATCGAATCAGATTATAGAACAGGACTTAATAAGTAACGTTCAACAAATTGGGATTCATTTATCAACAGATTTTTATCTTCCTTTTGAACTCATTTCTATAATTCTTTTAGTTTCTTTGATAGGTGCAATTACTATGGCTCGTCAATAATATAATAAGAAATAAGATATATTAAGAAATAAGAACTTCCTTATTTGAAAATGAAAAAAGAATTGAATCTATTTTATTTCAATCTACTGTGAATATCTTGTTTTGTTCTGTAATTATTCTAGTCTAGTAAACTGAATCGGTTGAATTTTTTTTTCATATTGAAATGAATCAAGATAGATGAGGAATTTATCAATGATGTTAGAGCATGTACTTTTTCTCAGTGTTTATTTATTTTCTATCGGTATATATGGACTGATCACAAGCCGAAGCATGGTTAAAGCACTTATGTGTCTTGAGCTTATACTGAATTCGGTGAATATAAATCTTGTCACATTTTCCGATATATTTGATAGTCGGCAATTAAAAGGAGAAATTTTCTCAATCTTTGTTATAGCTATTGCGGCTGCTGAAGCAGCTATTGGGCTAGCTATTGTTTCGTCGATCCATCGTAACAGAAAATCAACTCGTATCAATCAATCAAATTTGCTGAATAATTAATGATAATTCTTTTATTTTTACATATAAATAAAAAAATAAGACTTTAAATAATCTAATTAAATAATCTAATATCTAATAGAATTAGAATTAAATAGAATCTAATATTCTCTTAATATTATAAAATTAACATGAATTTCATTTGTAAACTCATATTTCATGGTTATTAAAATGGAAATCAAAGTATCTTGGCCCTTTCTCATAAACAGATTAGAAAATTTATTGATTCTTCAAATTTTGACAAATCATTGATTCGTCTGGTATTTACAATATAAAATATATGATTTCTTTCATTTTTTTTTTACCAGATCGAAAATCTTTTGTGCTCAAAACTGGAATTTATAGACCCAATGTCACATTCAGTAAAGATTTATGATACATGTATAGGATGTACCCAATGTGTTCGAGCTTGTCCCACGGATGTATTGGAAATGATACCTTGGGACGGATGTAAAGCTAAGCAAATTGCTTCTGCGCCAAGAACTGAGGATTGTGTAGGTTGTAAAAGATGTGAATCCGCTTGTCCAACGGATTTTTTGAGTGTCCGTGTTTATTTATGGCATGAAACAACTCGCAGCATGGGTCTTTCTTATTAATATGTGACAAAAAACTCCACTTGAATCATTTGATTCCTCTTTACCGACAAAAGTCCGTACTCGAGAAAAGAAAATCTATTATTCTTCTCCCGAGCACGGGGTTTTCTGGTCTAATTTTATCTTGTCTTTATAACGAGTTATTTTCCTTGGTTAACAATACTTATTGTTTTGCCCATATTTGCGGGTTCTTCAATTGTCTTTTTCCCTCATAGGGGAAATAAGGTATATAAGTGGTATACTCTATGTATATGTATCCTAGAGCTCCTTCTAATGACCTATGTATTTTGTTATCATTTCCAATTGGACGATCCATTAATACAATTGAAGGAGGATTATAAATGGATCAATCTTTTTGATTTTCACTGGAGACTGGGAGCCGATGGACTTTCCATAGGACCCATTTTACTGACAGGATTTATCACTACTTTAGCTACTTTAGCAGCTTGGCCAGTTACTCGAAATCCACGATTTTTCTATTTCTTGATGTTAGCAATGTATAGCGGCCAAATAGGATCATTTTCTTCTCGAGACCTTTTACTTTTTTTCATCATGTGGGAATTAGAATTAATTCCTGTTTACTTACTTTTATCCATGTGGGGAGGAAAAAAACGCCTATATTCGGCTACAAAGTTTATTTTGTGCACTGCCGGAGGTTCCATTTTTCTCTTAATAGGAGTTCTAGGTATGGGTTTATATGGTTCCAATGAACCAACATTAGATTTAGAAGAATTAGCTAATCAATCGTATCCTGCAGCATTGGAAATAATGCTCTATTTTGGTTTTCTTATTGCTTATGCTGTCAAATCGCCGATGATACCCCTACATACATGGTTACCAGATACCCACGGAGAAGCGCATTACAGTACATGTATGCTTTTAGCTGGAATATTATTAAAGATGGGAGCATATGGATTGATTCGGATCAATATGGAATTATTAGCTCACGCTCATTCTAGATTATCTCCCTGGTTGGTGATAGTAGGAATAATACAAATCATTTATGCAGCTTCAACTTCTCTTGGTCAACGCAATTTGAAAAAACGTATTGCCTATTCTTCCGTATCTCACATGGGTTTCCTAATTATAGGAATTGGTTCTATAACTGGCATCGGACTTAATGGAGCCATTTTACAAATACTCTCTCATGGATTGATTGGTGCTGCACTTTTTTTCTTAGCAGGAACAAGTTGTGATAGAATACGTTTTGTTTATCTCGAAGAGATGGGGGGGGTATCTATCCCAATGCCAAAAATATTTACCATGTTTAGTAGTTTCTCGATGGCTTCTCTTGCATTGCCAGGAATGAGTGGTTTTGTTGCAGAATTTTTAGTCTTTTTTGGAATAATTACCAGCCCAAAATATCTTTTCATGCCAAAAATGTTAATTCTTTTTGTAATGGCAATTGGAATTATATTAACTCCTATTTTTTTATTATCTATGTTACGTCAGATTTTCTATGGATACAAGCTATTCAATATTCTAAACTCGAAATTTTTTGATTCTGGACCACGAGAACTATTTGTTTCGATCTGTATCTTTCTACCTGTAATAGGAATTGGTATTTATCCTGATTTCGTTCTCCCATTATCGGTTGACAAGGTACAAGTTCTATTATCTAATTATTTTTATAGATAAGAATTCTTTATTTTAGATTCAATAAGAAATGAAAGAAATTTCATTGCTTGGAAATAAAGTATTAGAAAGTCTTTGACTTTCCTAATTTCATGATTCTTCGTTGTACAATGAAAAAAGGGGAAGGGTGAATTAGAATTGTAATGAGATATATCTAAAGTTTTTGAGAACCTTTTCATCAATTGATGAAAAGGTTCTCAAAAACTCGCAAAAATTTTCATTTTGTATCAGACGATTTTTTATGTATTCTTCGTATAGTTTATTTTATTCAATTAGATATTCATTGGAATGAACCATAACTATGGAACCCTATTCCTAATAGATTGATCCCAAAATAGCATATCCAAATTAGGAGAAATCCTATAGAAGCTACAAATGCCGAATCCTTGCCTTGATCTTGCAATTTTGTATTTGTTCTAGTATGTAAATAAATTGCAAATATGGTCCAAGTAATAAATGCCCAAGTTTCCTTAGGGTCCCAATTCCAATAAGAACCCCATGCTTCATTAGCCCATACTGCTCCAGAAAGAATGCCTATGGTTAAAAAGGTAAATCCTAAACTAATGGCACGATAACTCCAATAATCCAAACGCTGAATTAATTGATATTTGTAACAATTTTGAAATGAGAGGAAAGAAGTCATTTTTAAGACATTTACTTTTTCGTTAAAATATTCCATATCACCAAAGAAAAACGACTTCCTTAAACTGAAAAGATTATTGTTTTTCAAAAAAGAATCAATTTTTTTTTGAAATGTAATCACTATAAGAGCAACTGATAATAACGATCCGCATAAAAGAGCTGCATAGCTCAATAGCATCATACTGACATGCATCATTAACCACTGAGATTGTAGAGCAGGTACTAATATTGCGGGTTGATGCATTTCAGTTGAAAGACCTGATGTAGCGAAACCTTGGGTAAAAATGGCACTTGGTGCAGTTATTGCGCTTAAATCATTTTTCTGATTCCCAAGATACGGAATCATATGAATAATGGATAAACTCCATGAAAGGAAGATTAATGATTCGTATAAATTACTTAAGGGAAAATGTCCCGAAGAAATCCAACGAATAACTAAAAACCCTGTTATAGAGAAAAAAGTAGCTATCATCCCTTTTTCTGACGAATTACGTAATCCTTCGATTTCGTAGACTAATAAGTTTATCAAATGAATCATAATCACAATTGAGATGATCGAAAAGGAAATATGAGTTAATATATGTTCTAAGGTTGCAAATATCATAAAGAAGAGTCCCTTTTAAATAATTTAAATTGGAGAGGGGATTAAATAGAATCTATTGTGTCTATATTATTCATATGAATTAATATGAATAATTAAAATGAATGCCGCCACTCGGACTCGAACCGAGATGCTCTAGCACTGCTTCCTAAGAGCAGCGTGTCTACCAATTTCACCATGGCGGCTTACTTTAAATAATAATAGGTAATTCATATTGAATTGTCTATATTCAATAGAGTTTAGGAAACAATGAATAAAGATGCATTTCCATTTATATTGAAATTTTCAATATCAATACTACTTAATTAGTATCTTCTTCAGTTTTAATAAGAAACTTTTCCGTACTAGAAACCTAGCTCTTTTTTTTTTATCCAGTTATCCAGAAAAGTCAGAACTCAATATCAATAGTTTCGTTCTCAGTCGGGGTATAAAATTCATAATTTTTTTTTTTCTAATTATTTTGAGACCCAATTAGTATTAAAGTATAAAGTATAATTAAATATTCAGATTCTTCCTTGTCTATCGTAATTGTGCTTTTCTATTTTGAAAAGCACAATTTATAGGAAAAAAACCATCTAACGAATTCAATATCAATCAATAGAAATTGAAATAAATAAAAGAAAATAAACAATACTGAGTACTTTGAATCAAGTAGACAGAAAGATTCTTATTTTTCATATTACCTGGCTCTAACTAATATAACTAATATGGAGAAGTCAAATACAAATACAATTTAGTAAAATTGAATCATTTGTCTTACAATTCCAAAATGGAAATTTGGAAGTTCTTTGAACATGTCAATTAAGATTTTTCCAATACTTTTTTTTGTCGCACAAAAAAACTTTTTGACTGTCCGGTGGAAACAGATTTAGCTAAAGAAAAAGCTTTTACTGCCTCTAAAGATCCTTTTTTTTTCCAAAGATTTATACGGATATGCTTTTTTGACATAGAAGTGCGTTTTTTTGGAACTGCCATTCAAAAGGTAGGTGGCTCTTTTTTATCGTTGTATGTGAAAGACATATATTGTTCAAAAAGAATTCCTCTTTATTAGTCATTATCTATACTTACTACTTTATTCCATAAATTTCAAAATTCCCTCAATAATATCATAACATAATAACATACAAATAGAAAAAAAAAAAAGAAAAATATTCTAAAACGATTCTATTTTCATAGACAAATCAATTTTGATTTTCTATCTTCATTCTGAGATTTGCATAATGTAATTATTACATACGCATTTTATATTCCTTTTTTTATAAAGGAATATATATAAAGAAGAAAAAAAAAAGTAATGTAATTTTAATATAATATTAAATATTTTTTAATATATATTAATTTTTAATATAGAAATATTCATATTTACTATTCAGAATAGTAATGAAAAATAATTATCTAATTATTTATTTATCTAATTTATCTAATATACTAAAATAAAATAGTAAAGTAAAAAGTAATAAAAGAAATAGTATATACTATAATATATAGATAGAATCTATACTATAGATTCTATTCTAATAATATAAGAATAGAATAATCTATTAGGAATAGTATTATGAATCTAAATAGACTGAAAAAGTCTAAAAGTATAAATAAAAATATATATTAAATATATAGAAATATATAGTACATATATATAGTATATAAAAGAAAAGATTAGATCTAAATATTAGAAAAGAAAAAAAGAAAAATAGATAAAGAAATCTGTAACTTAATTTTCATATAAATAGATTTTACATCTATTTCAAATATTTGATAAAACAAAAAGTTATAATTCCAATATTTGTATTTTTTTATTTGATCTTTTTTTTTTCTTTCAAAAATAAAGAGAAAAACAATAAGAATTGGTGAATCAAAAACAATTATAAGAAAAAAGAAAAATTTGTTTTCTTATGGAATATACATATAAATATGCATGGGTAATACCCCTTTTTCCGCTTCCAGTTACTATGTCAATAGGATTTGGACTTCTACTTATTCCGACAGCAACAAAAGATCTTCGTCGTATGTGGGCTTTCTTAAGTGTTTTACTACTAAGTATAGCTATGTGGTTTTCGGCCAATCTGTCTATTCAGCAAATAAATGGAAGTTTGACCTATCAATATCTATGGTCTTGGACCATCAATAATGATTTTTTATTAGAGTTCGGACACTTAATTGATCCACTTACTTCTATTATGTCAATACTAATTACTACTGTTGGAATCTTGGTTTTTATTTATAGTGACAATTATATGTCTCACGACCAAGGATATTTGAGATTTTTTGCTCATATGAGTTTTTCCAATGCTTCAATGTTGGGATTAGTTACTAGTTCCAATTTGATACAAATTTATATTTTTTGGGAACTAGTGGGAATGTGTTCGTATTTATTGATAGGCTTTTGGTTCACACGACCCGTTGCAGCAAGTGCTTGCCAAAAAGCTTTTGTAACTAATCGTATAGGAGATTTTGGTTTATTATTAGGAACCTTAGGATTTTATTGGATAACTGGTAGTTTCGAATTTCGGGATTTGTTTCAAATTATGAATACCTTGATCCAAAATAATGGGGTCAATTCTTTATTTGCTACTTTATGTGCCTTTTTATTATTTGTCGGTGCACTTGTTAAATCCGCACAATTCCCCCTTCACGTATGGTTACCTGATGCCATGGAAGGCCCCACTCCTATTTCGGCTCTTATACACGCTGCTACTATGGTAGCAGCAGGAATTTTTCTTGTAGCTCGACTTCTTCCTCTTTTCATAGTTATACCTTACATAATGAATCTCATTTGTTTAGTAGGTATAATAACAGTACTTTTAGGAGCTACTTTAGCTCTTGCCCAAAGAGACATTAAAAGAAGTTTAGCTTATTCTACAATGTCTCAATTGGGTTATATTATGTTAGCTCTAGGTATAGGTTCTTATCGAGCTGCTTTATTTCATTTGATAACCCACGCCTATTCTAAAGCTTTATTATTTTTGGGATCCGGATCCATTATTCATTCAATGGAACCTATTGTTGGATATTCACCAGAGAAAAGTCAGAATATGGTTCTTATGGGAGGTTTAACAAAATATGTTCCAATTACAAAAATTACTTTTTTTTTAGGTACACTTTCTCTTTGTGGTATTCCACCTCTTGCTTGTTTTTGGTCCAAAGATGAAATTCTTCACGATAGTTGGTTTTACTCACCAATTTTCGCACTAATAGCTTGGTTCACAACAGGATTAACCGCATTTTATATGTTTAGGATTTACTTACTTACCTTTGATGGGTGTTTGCGCATTCATTTTCAAGATTATAGTAGTTTTAGTAGTACAAAAAATAGCTCGTTTTATTCAATATCTTTATGGGGAAAAAGGACACTTAAGAAAGTCAATAGGAATTTCTTTTTTTCAAAAGATATATCTAAAATTGACAAGAATGTAATAAGTAAAATACAAGACTTTAGTACTTACTTTAAAAATAGGTACACTTATATGTATCCTCACGAATCGAGCAATACTATGTTATTTCCTCTCCTTGTATTAGTACTATTCACTTTGTTAATTGGATCAATAGGAATTTCTTTTAACGGAGGAGTAATATATTTGGATCTATTATCAAAATGGTTGACTCCATCAACAACCTTTTTTCATCAGAAATTGAATTCTTCTGAAGATTGGTATGGATTTTTATCAAACGCTCTTTTTTCAGTAAGTATAGCTCTTTTCGGACTATTGATAGCATCTATTTTTTATGGATCTATTTATTCATCTTTCAAAAACTTAGGCTTAATTAACTTTTTTTTCAAAAGAGGTCCTAAAAGAATTATTCTGGACAAAATAAAAGGTGTGATATACAATTGGTCATATAATCGTGGTTATATAGATATTTTTTATACTGGGATTTTCACCATGAGTATAAGAGGTTTAGCCGAGCTAACTCAGTTTTTTGATAAATATCTAATTGATGGAATTCTAAATGGGGTTGGTATTGCAAGTTTCTTTATGGGCGAAGGGATAAAATATATAGGAGGTGGACGAATCTCATCTTATTTATTCTTATATTTTTCTTATGTATCAATCATATTATTCATTCTTTTCTTTTGCTCTTCTTTCAGTCTTCCCAATTCCCAATTCTTTTGATGGGTCTCCAGATCAGAATCTTCGTAAACTGGGCTATCTTGATAGCGTGCCTCTTTAAAGTGAAATTCATCCTTTGTTTTTTCCTTTCCATTCACTCGGATCTCTTCCGTTTCATCTATTTTGTCCAGATCCTCCCTTTCTTCCGAAAAAAGGGAAGGGTTTTCTTCGGTGGATCCCTCTTGTTCCTGTTTAGTCTCCTTCATTTCGGAAGTTGTTTCTACATCGCTTTCTTCCTTTCTTTCTCCCCCTTCTTCCGTTTCTGAGGTTTCTTTCTCTTTCTCTTTCAGTTTCTTAGTGACAATAGGCGACGGCATTCTGCCTAAATAGTAGACACAGGTGATAAATAAGAGAATACTAAAGATTCGAGCCATAGAATTTCTCAATTCTGACACAAGATACTTATTAGATCGAATAGAATGATTTTGCCGTATCCAGAATAATACCAATCCAACCCATTTCATGAATAAAATGTGACCAATTAACCAACCAACAAAACTACTTGTTAAAAATAACATATTGTTGTTGCATCGAAACATAGAAATGTTGACTAATCTGGCTAACGTGGAACTTGGTAAAATGAAATGGTTGAATAATTGAAAAATGAGATTATTCAGGAATACACATTGAATGCTGAGATTACGCATTGAATTTCTGTTAGTATATCCATAATCAAAAAAGTTTTTCTGATTGTTCCAGAAGAAATGAAACAAAAGATACGGTAGAACTAGGACAGTTATTGTATGAGGTCTACCCAATGCTAGATGCAGAGGCGCATAATAGA